TTCGTAGTGGTTTTTTAGATCTTTATCACCGGTTAACACAGAGTTTAATAAAAAATTTAAAAGGCTTTGTTTTTTTGGGTCAAGAGGGGTCTCACTAGGAATAAAAAACAGAAAAGAAAAGGTCTACTTGTTTAAAAGGTAAAAATACTTTTATTTGTAGCCTAATAGTTATATAAATGTGTGCTTGTGTGTGCTATTATATTATAAATTAATGATTAGTTTTATCAATGCAATGCTAGGCTAGCGTGTTTAAAAGGTCGATTAACGTATTGGTTAAACCCTAAGGATAAATCTATTATGTCATAACAAAACTAATTAATGACAATTATTTCTATATATTGCCAGTATATCTTACGTATTATGTTGTTAAAGTTTAAATTAATAATAAAAAATATTACGCCTGGTTCTATACCGCCCCTCCTTACTCATATGCTTATTGTTATTTTTATACTTATACAATAAACACATTATACGCGGTATAGTATGAGTGTCCTCCCTATGTTACACTCTCCAATATTTCCTATTATTTTTATTTCTATTGAGGATAAAAATATTTGCTTTACTTGCTGAGAAAATTTTTTCTCAGCAATCAAATTAAAAGGAAATATAAACCAAAAATCTGATATTAAGTTATATAGTTCACATAATGTTAGACTATTGCTAATTATAAATACTTAATATTATATCATCTAATATACATAAAATATACGTAATCTTTTAATTACATATAAACGGTATGTTAGTACCTAATTAAGGTACTACACATTTGTCGACCAACTATACATATCTAGGTAAGAAACACAAACATTAACAGAAACAAAAACAAAGACACAAATACAAATACAAACAAAACCAGTAAGTTTATAACTTAACTTAATATTTAGTAATATTAGTTATAAAGCTATAAGTTCGTAATTTATTTATGACACATAAACAAGTAAACAACATACTGTTTCACTTTACTGATAAAGAACAAAGTAGCTACCATACCAAATAGTGGTTCAAATACAAGACAAAGCTTAACCTACAGGTATATCAATATATTCCTCTACTTTATATTAAGCTTTTTATATACATCCATCACATATTTTCTTTGTGCTGTTGATAGATTCCTATATACAGTGTTGCAATCCTTAGAAGTGTCGTCCTTTATTATTTCAAGATAGCCTCTACGCATTATAACCTCAGCTTTTATTTTTTCACTTAGCTTTGTAAGGGTAAAACATTAAAGGTACTAGACTTAGGTGAACTCATATCAATAGTTATTATTAGTAAGCTAAACGTTATTAACAACAATAAAGTAATGTCCTTAATAGATATATAAGGTATTAGTATATATAAGATTAGACCTATTAATATATATAAAGCATAGGATGTTATAACGCCAGTATCTAAACTGCTTAAGCCTTTGCTTAATTTGAGTAATCCTTTTTCTAAACCATAAGGTCCTAATAGTTCTACTGAGCCTTTATCTAAGATTTTGGTAGTTTGTCCTCCTAAGTTAAGAATAAAGCGAGTAATATATTTATTATAGAAAAGCTCAATTAAAAAGCGTTGGTTAAAGAAGCTAAAACTGTTGTAACCCAATCTAGTAAACTTAAACTTGACAAGCAAATTAGATAAATATTCATACAATATTAAGGATACTGCACTTAGTATAACGGTTAACAATAAGGGCAATAATTTGAATATATTAGGAACAGCAAACTCAGTTTCTAACATAATTTCGTGTAAAGGATGTATAAATAAACTATTGTCTGCATAAAAACCAGAAGCTAGACCTATAAAGATATCCTTAGTTATATAACCGAAAAAGATAGAAAAAACTGCCAATATCATTAAAGGTAAGCTCATAAACACATCACCTTCATGTGCTTTTTTATAATTAACTAAAGGTCCATTAGCATTAGTTATAAATGTTAAATATAAAACTTTAACTGAATATAAAGTAGTGAACATAGCACCAATTGTTGCAATAAAATACACAGCAAAACTATAAAAACGGAATTGTCCGTATGCAGACTCAAGTATAAAGTCTTTAGAGTAAAAACCTGTCATAAAAGGAAAAGCCACTAAACTAAGAGAAGCAATAAGCATAACTGAGTAAGTTAAAGGTAAAAATCCTATTAAACCACCATATTTCCTAAAGTCTTGATTATCAGCTACAGCATGTATTACAGCACCTGCTCCTAAAAATAAAAGTCCTTTATAAAAAGCATGGTTAACTAAGTGAAACAAAGCAACGTTATATGAAGACAAGCCTACCGCGATAACCATCATACCTAATTGCGATTATGTGTTACACTTGTAACACATAATTTGGACCATTTCTTTGTTAATTTTTATATTTTTCTCATTTATCCAAAAATGCTACTCATTTATTAAACTGTTCTAAGGTATCAGAGCTTGGTTTTCTATAAAGTCTTAATAGATAAAAATCTCTTATTAAAGCTAATCTAGCTGCCTTAGCTGTTTTTAAGGGGTATTTGCTAAAATAATTATCCATTAAATGGAATAATTCATTTTTTCTAAACACTGTATATTTAAAAGCCTCTGTTTTAGGGCTCAAAATATAAATCTTTCCTCCGTATATGTTTTGTAGAGGTTCTAAAATATATCTATTTTTTTGAGTAACACTTATAAAAATCTGCCCAGATTCTTCGTTTAAATACAATGACCCATCACTATCTATAAAACCACTATATCAACCGTTGTCAAAAGTTAAAGGTAATGGTTCTTTAAATTTTATACCATATTTTACACATAATTTATTTAATTGTAACATACGACTAGGATTTCTGATTAATCCATTTAGTGCATTAATAAAATTAAGAACACCTTGCTTGTGGCGTACTTTATATCTTAATGCATTAGCACCTGACACAGTAGTTATAGCTCCTCCAAATTTATGCTTAATTTCATATAATGCTCCTTTATCCCTTATGTCCATTGTGATTTCACAACTAACATATCCTTTTTTAGTTAAGATAAAACAACCATCACCATCCATTAGACCAGCTAATCATTGATTAAATTTTATTAAATTTGGATCAGATTTATTATTATCCTTATTATTGGTATTAGTTTCCGTTATATACACAAACTGAGTTAAACAAGGTACACGATTCATTGTGTTTGCGATAGAAATAATAAATGTTGAACTTAATACGTGACACATAGTAATATATATTGTATAGATATATGCAATAAATGATCTATATATTAAATTAATCAGTATTAACTTAATATAAATTAACATCAAACGTATGGCCTCTGAGATTCCTACTAGCTTGCTTATAATAATAATCTCTCATCTTATTGTTTCTTTTTTTATGGATGAATTAAAAAAATCATTACTAATATGACATAAATAGTCATGAGCTTTGGTTATCTGCGAATTGGCTATTAAAATACATTCAAAAGCTTCTACGCATATAGTTTGATTTACGGATAAAAATCCTCGAGCCAATTGACTCATAGTAGAGTAAGCTATAACCTTTTTTATATCTTGCTGGAATAAACCAATTAGAGAACTAAATACAGTAGTAATACTACCTATTCATAAACAAAGTATTAACACTGTTGAGCTATACTCTATTAAAGGGGATGCTCGCATTAATAAATAAACCCCTGCTGTAACCATAGTTGCTGCGTGTATTAATGCAGAAACAGGTGTGGGACCTTCCATAGCAAGAGGTAACCAAACGTGAAGACCAATTTGTGAACTTTTAGCCATAGCCCCAATTAACAAACAAATACCAACAACAGTAACAACATTCCCATTTATGTATGGGGCTAATGAAAACACGGTAGAGTAATCCAAATTACCGAATGTTCATATCATAGCAAACATACCCAGTGTTAAGAAACAATCACCTACTCTGTTTGTTAAAAAGGCAGAAATAGAACTTTGATTAGCTGCTATTCTAGTAAATCAAAAACTTACTAATAAATAAGAACAAATTCCAACACCTTCTCAACCAACAAACATCAATAGGAAATTGTTTGCTGTAACTAAAATAATCATCATGAAAGTGAATAAACTTAAATAACTAAAAAATCTTTGGTTATGTGGATCATGACTCATGTAACCTATTGAGTATATGTGAACTAAGGAAGAAACGATTAATACAGGTATTAACATAGAGGCTGTTAGAGAATCAAAGTTAAATCCCCATAATACATTAAGAGATTCTGAATCCACTCATTTGAATAATGAAATAGAGACAGGTGTATTGTTCAGCCCTACTTCAAAAAAGCCAATTATAGCTAAAACTGTTGTTATTATTACGCATAAACATGTAATTAATTGTGCTCCGCTAACTCCAACTTTTCTACCAAAAAAACCGGAAACTATTGAACCTAATATGGGTAAGACAATTATGGCTAAATACATTATTTATATTCTATGGCTATGCTTCCTCTTAATCTATAAAAAGCTACCAATATACCTAAACCAATGGCTGATTCTGCACCGGCTATTGCAATTACGTATATAGCGTATGTTTGTCCTAATATATCGTCAAAGCTAAGTGAACTTACCAATATTAAAAATGTAATAGCTAAAAGCATTATTTCTATAGAAATAAGCATTAAAATTATATTTTTTCTGTTTAAAACAAAACCTAAAATACCTATCAAAAATAGAATTAAAGATAAATTCATTATAGTATACAATTTTTTACAATAATGCATCTTTTACTTGTTTTTTTTTTACAAAATATAACAACAATAAACTTACTATTTTGGTAATCATAGTATAGTATAAGATAAAATAGAAAAAAAAATTAAGTAAATAAATGGTAATCGGAGTATATAAAAGCTGAGTGATCAAACAGGTTTAACCATATTAACGTTATAACAGAAACGAAAAGTAAACAAATAACCTTTTTAACAGTAAAAACAACGATACATAAACTTTTTTTTGTGTAATAGTAGGATAAATTGATAGCAATAAATACTTAGTTAAAAACGCTAAAATGACACCTATAGTGTATAGACCTATATAAAACGTGAGAACTCGGGATTTATAAAGTCCATATGTTCGCTCTCTTAAATTTCTTGTACGAACTCAGTAGGACCAGTTAAAAGTGCACTGCCATTATCATTATCGCCAGTACCATTGTTGCTATTATTACCACCACTATCATTATTTGCTTGAACATTTGTACCGTTAAAAGTATTATCAGCCTCTAGCTCCATTACACGATCAACAATAGCTTCTCCAGCAGTATCAGCATTAGAATAATGTTGGTTCCTAGTATGCATATCACGATGTGTATTTGTTAGTGCATCTATCTCACTATTAACTTTATCCAACCTATCTATTAGATAATCAAGCTCATCTTAAGTTGTTAATTGCTCACCTACGTTTGTTATCTCTTATTGGTTATAACCGTATACTCGCTCATAATAATATTCACGAGGAATAATGGTATTTACATCCTAAGGTAAATTATTATCATTAGTGTCTTTAGAGGAATCAAGTTTTAGGGTGGTAGTAGAAAAATATCTAACATCTATACTAATGCAGTTCGTAGTTTTACGTTTTGAATGTAAGCTTATGCTATAATCTATCGCTTTGTTATAGCTTGAATAACTTCTTCTACCTTTATTAGCAGGTATAAACATATGACCGCCTAAAACTCCAGCGTTACTAGATTGTTTTATAATTGAATTAGATATTTGTCTACTATCTATTGATAGCGCCTTCTTACCCAATTCAAATGCAAAACCTAAGGTTAAAGCTAAAAGAAATATTAACATAACAGTTAAACCGTAAACACCATTTGTGTAAGCACTTACTAAATATGGATAAACTAATAGAATTTCTAAATCAAACAATAAAAACAGCAAAGCAAAGATGAAAAAAGATATGCTAAATTGTGTCCTATTTTGTCCCAAAAATGAACTAAATCCACACTCAAACGCGCTATCCTTTTCCTGGTAAGGGTTATGCGGAGCAAATATTAAATTTACAGCTAATAAAATTAATGCCAATAAAGGTATAAACAAAAAAAAAAAGATTGTACTAGACATTTAAGGATTAAACATTATAAGTGTTAATAATCTAGACATACTTAAAATGGGCGTAGATATAAATATAAATAATAACAATATTAAAGTTAAAATAGAAATAGTAAGAGCTAAGGAAGATGATAATACTATATTGTTAACTGTAAAACTTACATCATTTACACTATTTGTGCTATTGTTTAGAGATGGTACGATACTGCCATGTAAAGTTGTATCTGCAAATTCTTTATTTATTTCGTATTCGTGCTTGTCAAAAAAGATTTGTTTAATTACATTTAAATAATAAACAGCGCTTATAACACTAGTTAATATGGCTACTAAGGTTAAAAAAACGTAACCGTTATCTAAAGCAGCAGATAACACCATTTGTTTTGCAAAAAACCCTATAAGGGGTGGTATACCTACAAAAGAAAATAAGGTAACAGCTAAACTTAAGGCCAACACAGGATTAAGATAAAAATAACCTTTTAATTGACTAATAAGCTGTATAGGTGAGTTATTTCTATCTAGTAGATTATTATATTGTTTTTTGAGAGTACCATTGTTAATAAAAGGATATAAAGAAAATCCAACACTAATTAATATAACAAAGGCGTTTAAATTTGAAACTGAGTACTGTATTAAGTAAAAAATGAAGGCTTGAATTGATTCTAAACTGTTTATACTTAAAGCTAATAGCATAAAACCTAAATGTGATATAGTACTATATGCAAATAACCTTTTTATCCTAAATTGTGTTAAACCTAATACAGTACCTATTATTAATGATAAAAATGAACTAAATAATAAACCATAAGTCCATGTGAGACTAAAGGAAAAAAAGAAGTTGCTAGTGTAATGTATTAGTTCTAATAATAATATCAAAATAGAAATTTTAGCTATTATTGCAACAAAGGCTGTTACTATTGTGGGTATAGCGTCATATACGTCAGGACTTCAGAAATGGAAGGGTGCAGCGGATATTTTAAATAAAAATCCTACTGACATTATTAAAAGAGAAATATTTAAGTAAAAAGGTTTATATCAATCTAACATGTTATTTGTATATTCATTCGCTATACTAGATAAACCAGTTATCACGTAATAACCATCTAAGTTTGTTGTACCAGAATTTGCATATAATAAACTTGTGCCTAAAAGTATGAAACACGAAGATAAACCACCTAGTAAAAAATAAGTAAGACCTGCCGAAGTAGATAGCTCAGAATTCCTATAAAGTGTAGATAGTAAGTATAAACCATAGCTTTGTAACTCTATAGATAAAAAAATTGAAACAATATCACTAGCTGAAATTAAGAAAGTACCCCCTATGATAATAAATAATATAATTAAAGGGTACTCAATTATCCTAAATTGTTGTCCCATTTTATTAATTAGATTTGTATCATAATAAAATTTAGAAACAAATAAAGCGTAAATACTAGCATAATTTTTAACTCAAACTTTTCTAGGATAAAATGCAGTTAATAGCAAAATGGTTGCGCTTATAAAAAAAATAAAAATATGAAAAACTTGTGTGACAGGTGTTGCATGGAATAAGCCACCATATAAACCTATACCTTTATCTAAAAAAGACATATTTAGGTTTGTTAGTGCTATGAAACAGGAGCATAATAATATTATTACGGTTTCTTTGGAATAAAGGATGGATTTTTCTCGTCTAAAAGTGACGGCATTAGATAATAATAAAAATAATAAAGAGAATATAGTCATTGTTTTTGTAGGATTCAAACCTACCTATTATTTTTGTTCCGTTTGTTACGCGCAGTGGACAAACAAAACCTAACTGAAAAAAACAGAAAAAAAAGTTATATGATCCTAAAACAGATAGTGTAAGGTTTTAACAAAAACCATTTAATTAGTCCAAGGGAAAGTTAAGCTATGTTGTGTATAACTTTTTAACACGTTTTATAGTTTGATCTTGCTGAATGATTAATGTTGTGATAATACCAATATAGTATATTAAAAGATGTATATAACCTGATATTTTTACAATAGGAAGTATGTTTACTTTTACGTCACTTACAACAATGGGAAGTTTGTCACAAAACAAATATATAGTTTCTACAAAATACTAATATTGTATATAAAAACAATTATTATACTAAATAATAACTTGCTAAGCCAAACAAAAATGGTGTTTCATCATACATAACATAATATATAATTGAGTACGTTATGCCTTAGCCGGGAGAGAAAGTCGAATTCTCATTCTTAATGCATGAAATTAACGTTCTAACCAGTTGAACTATCCTGGCTTAAAAACAAATCTGTATTAGGACTTATATATATATATACTTAGCTTTTTAGTTAAAGGGTGAATACCCTGACTTGAACAGGGAACTTACTGTTCCACATACAGCTGTTCTACCGATTGAACTATAACCACCTATACTAAAATTAATATTGTTTAGTTTTATGTTGGAGTGATTCGAACACTCAATAATAAATACCAAAAATTTATGACTTGCCGATTAGTCTACAACATATAAAAGTGTAAATTAAATAAATCTCGTGTGTAAAGTCTATTTTAATTGCCATTAACCTTAACACTAAGTGTCATTATTACATAAGGTAAATCCGACTTGAGCGGATAAGATTTAATAATCAAATAGTCCTTTTATTTATATATTTTAAACTTATATTTATCATTTCATAGTTTTTCACTTTTTGAATATTCAACTAAGGAAGGTCTACTGATGTTTAAAGATTTAGATGCAGCCCTTAAACTATTAAACTTATAAATAATCTTGTCATTATCTAGTATATCAATATTTAGAGATGATTTATATTTTTTTTCACATAAGTTTTCATATATTTTATCATTAATTATAGATTCATTTTCTAAAGGAAACACAAATGACTTATCATTTTCAACAACATCACTTTGTAATACTAAATAAAACTTATTATTTGCTAATGATTATACAGGTGACAAGAATCGAACTCGCAAGGTTTTTAAACCATTCCATCCTAAGTGGAATTTGTCTACCAAATTTCAACACACCTGTAATATAAAAAAGCATGTCTACCGATTCCATCGTTACCCTTCTTTATTACTCGTTTATCTAAATAACAATAAAATAAATTTGCAAAATAATGATTAAATTGTAACACACAATAGTTATACTGTTATTGTGTTTAATGTTATATAATAAATCACATAAAAGTTTGTCTTATACATAGATAATATGCCCAAGATAAGATTCGAACTTATAACCTAAACATCTTCAGAGTTCCGCTCTACCAAATGAGCTTCTTAGGCTACAACATATATTTTATACATAAAAAAAATGTTATATAAAACTTATAGCGCATAGGTTAAATCATACTATTCATAACAATTTTACCAGATATAAAAATTTATCTTAACACTTTATTTATAAATCGAGTTAGTTCGACTAATAAAATAAATAAAAAAGGTAGAGTAAAAATATAATGTTTGTTATTTATTTAAAAATCAATTTCGTATGAAACTTTGCTATCTGCACAGACCTCTAACCTTTGTTTTAGACGATAATGACAAAAACATAAATATCGCTCCAATATATAAGTATAGGTTATATAAATGGCTATATAAAGGTCACAATATATGTATACGTAAAGCCAATATCAATCACTATCAGTTTTCAATTAAATATAATCAAATATATATGTGGAGATATCAGGAATCGAACCCGAAATAACGATATGCAAAATAGATGTTTTACCAATTAAACTATATCCCCTTTAGCCTAAATAATTCTTTTGGCTAAAACACTTTTTTATTATATGTTAAGATGAATAATTTCATTATTTTTATTAAACAAAATAATTATCCGAAAAACGACTTGAACGTTCACGATATTAATCAATAAATCTTAAGTTTATCCTGTCTACCAATTTCAGCATTCGGACTCACACATGTAAGAAACATATGCAGATATAATTACTATATTAAGGCCAGAATGGTTTGAACACTCATCTAAACCGTCATGAGCAGCTTGCTTTACCAATTAAGCTATGGCCCTTAATGATTGATTTCTATAATTTTATATATATAAAGGTATAGAAGCCAAAGGCTTGTAGCGTTTACACTATGAGCGTAATGCGGATAAAGGATTTGCACCTATATATCCTGGTCATGAGCCAGTTATGTTACTATTACATCAACCCGCATATATTATAACTTTTTATTTACGTCAACCCACAACCGTAAATAGATAGCCCAGAAGGGATTTGAACCCTCGATATATTGGTGAAAACAACATGTCTTGACCGCTTGACTACTGGGCCTATGATTAAGTTATTAAATACTTTTTCTTTTTTGTTGAAAAAAATCAAAAAGAAAAACCCAGTGCAAGTATCGCACTTACTTCTACCGATTACAAAACGGTTGCATTACTTTTATGCTAACCAGGCTTATTGTTTAGATTTGGCAACATTTGGGATGCAGATTTGTTTTATAAGTGTATTATTTAGTAAGTTATAAAATTAGTACTTAATCCCTAAAAACGTCACAATTCTTTAAGGTAAAGCCTATTGATTAATAATTAAAATTGTAGTGTTAAACTACGTATATTTGAGAATATCTTAAGGTATGTTTCGTGCCTATATGCATTCAGCACTTATCATTAACTAACGTAGCTTTCCTGCCGTGCGATTATAAAGCATAGCGCTTGAAACAGTTTATTTATATCATCTTATTCAGTTTGTTTACACCTAACCTGAATCAGCAACTAAACCAATTAATACTTAGTGTAAAGTAAAAATCCCAGCTTGCGTAAGCCAATATATTAAGCATATTATTGGCTATAAACGTATAAGCTATATAAAAAAAGATTTCGTTTCTCTATGTTGTAGATAAAACATCATATTTTCCTTTTAATAATATTAATATAGGATGTTAAACAACAGGTAAACCATAGGTTAATATACCCAACTCCTTTCGTACAAGGGGCTATCCTTATTTTATTCTAATTTCCTTTAGAAGATAGAAACCATACTGTCTCACGACGTATTTAACCCAGCTCGTGTAGCTTTTTAATCGACGAACAGTCGCACCCTTCATGACTCCTACATTCATGTGGATAAGCTAAGCCGACATCGAGGTGCCAAACTGCGCACTCAATTTGAACTCTCTGGCGCAATTAGCCTGTTATCCCTAGCGTAACTTTTTCAATAATCCAAGACCTTTCCTTTTTGCATCTTGTGATCATATGCCCCGCTTACGCGACTGAAAGACGTGTAAGTCAAACAGTAAGGCAAGATTAAGCCGTTAAACTTTATAAGTAAAATAAATATCGTATACTTAGTATATATCAAATGTATTTAATATGAAATTTTGCCTAGACAAAAAACTTAAATATACTAGTAAACAACAAAAATCATTAAACACACACACACTAATTATAGTTACCGCTATATTGGGTTTATTTTGGTCACCATTAATGCAACTTGTAATTATACAAATTATGCACTTGGTTTATTTATACCCAATTGTATTAGGATATTTAGGCAAGATCCTAAGTGTAATTAAGTATAAATATATATATACAGTTATCTTAGGCTCATTTTGTCAAATACGTTCTCTTATTAGATTCATTTTCTCAATAAAAAAAAGTTATTTAATACATCCTGTGTGCTTATTATGTAATGATTTAGTCACATCTATATTTTAATGTAGTTAAAATCTTACCTAGAAAAAAAAGATTCCAACTTAAATGGATATATAATTGATTTAGTGTTAGATATAAAAATAACACCTATTACAGACTAAAAATAAAAAACATGAATCTTTCCTAAGAAAAAACTCGTGTAAAATTGCATAATGCAATTTTACAAAATTGAATTTGGATACTCCCAGGTACTTTTTATGGGATCTGTGCCCCGCATAAACTGCCACCTAGCAATTGTTCCTATGAATTCTTACAATCAGTGCTCGTGTATTAATCACGAAATCTTAAAAGAATGGCCATTGGACCTATCTCCTGACAAGGTTTATATAATATGATAAATGAAGTAAAGGTGTTTCAATTTTATCTTACCAATTACCTTATAAACTACAACTCATTATATCATACTCGGTAACTAGCAACAGTAAAGCTGCATAGGGTCTTCTCGTCTAACTAAAGGTAAACTGTATCTGCACAGTTATTCCAATTTCACCGAGCCAATCATTGAGACAGCTGTTGTATCGTTACATCATTCATGCAAGACCGCATTTAACGGCCAGGGTATTCCGCTACCTTAGGACCCTTATAGGTAAGGCCGCCATTGAACGGGGTTTCCTTCAAAGCCTAGCCTATTCTAGTCAACTAAGCAAATCCGATAACCAGCCGCCATCGGGCAGAGATCACACTCAATACTTCGAATTAATTTCTTTGCAGCGTGCTTTGTTTTAATTAAACAGTCGTACAACACCATTCTATGCCTCCTATTCCTTGCCTAATATTAATCAGGAGGAATGGCCCACCTTATCCCGAAGTTACGAGAGTCAATTTGCCGAGTTCCTTAATGATTGTTAGCTCGAACGCCTTCGTATTCTCTACTTGCTTACTTGTGTTAGTATTTAGGTACGGTATTATCGCGTAAACTAATAATATAATCTAGTTCAACTTATTTATACTTAGTTACGGAGTTTACAGTTTTCCAGAACATTTATCACTTATTTTTTTTCAACATATTGCAAAAGAACAAGACTTAGCCTTGCACTTTAAACTTTTGTATTGTTAAAATAAATGTTGGTTTCTGTAGACTCTAGGTTTTCTCATCGTTTAACCCGTTAGGGATCTCTCATAAATAACACCTATATATAAAAGTATAATAAACTTAGAGGCCGTAACTTTAGTTAAATGCCATAAGCTTTAGGCGAGGGGTGTTTTACTCCAACATTTTACTGAACTATACACAATACATATGTGTTATAGTATACCTATTTATTATAGGTGAAAAAGGCAGCTCAAATATCAGATAATACCCCTTATCGTTACTCATGTCAGCATTATCACTTGGGTTGTCTATACTACCACTATTCAATCCTTATAAAGGAGCAATCTAAAACTTCCCCAATGTTCCGCTACCCCTTATATACAATGTATAATATATACATTAATATATATGGACAAGGTTTCGGTATCTTGTTTAGATCCGTTAAATTTTCGGTGCTTTTATCCATAAAACTTTTAAACAAAACCAGTGCTCTGTTACGAGATCTTCAAAAAATGGCCGCTTCTAAGCCTATTCCCTGGCCGTTTGGGATAAATACTGCCTTAATTTCACTTAACAAAAATTTTGGAACCTTATTAACTCTTGTTCTGGGCTGTTTCCCTTTAGACATACAACCTTATCGTACTATGTCCGATTATTCAATATACATATCTAGTCCTTCCGAGAACAAATACTCACTGATAGAGTCTTCACGACCCCCCAATGTCCACAAAAAGCATACCTTTCACTTTTCCTTATATATAAAGAAAAATAAATACTAGTTGTATGAGATCACAATTCTGTACCTTCTGATATTATATTTAAATTACCTACTTATATAGGTTTCGCAGAAAACCAGCTATCCTAGTCAGTATTGTCTTTCACTAACTTACCACAATTCTTCGGATATCTTTACAACGATAACCCGTTCGGACTTTTATAATCCTGATCGTGGTAAGATCACTAGGCTTCGGGTCTAATCTTGATACTACATCATTATATCATAATTGTTTTATCTACGCATTACTGCTCGCATCAAACATTAACTTGCTGACCCATTATGCGAAAGGTACGCTCTTGTTGTTTATTTAAACTTTATCTTGAGCTGCTTATAAAACTACTATTTTGATCATTTCCCTCACGGTACTTTTCGCTATCGCTTATATATTATATTTAGTTTTAGAGGAAGGTTCCCCTTTTGTTCAAACAGATGTGCACTCCGTTTTACTTTTTAAAACTTATCCTGTTTCATTCACATTACTTAAGAAATCTCTTTTGATTTATTTTCCTGAAGCTATTAAGATATTTCAATTCACTTCGTTTAATTTTCGAATATTTAATTTTTTACTAGAGTTTGTTTACAAGTTTAGCCTTGGAAAAGCTCTCTTTAATATATAGCCATGATTCCGTAATAGTTCCTTTGTATACTTGTTTGCTATATAATAAATATAGCAAAATAATATTATCCATATCATCTGCATCACTATTGTATATTATAGATTAAGTCTTTTATTATAATAACTACTATATAAGAGTTATATATATATATACATATATGTATTCGGGTCATTATGATTCGAACATAACAATTCCTCAACCCAAATGAGACGCCTGACCAACCTGGCTCTAACCCGTATTATTATTGATATATGTATATATATGGTACTAGGCTATTTTACCTGTAACTATCCCAGAGAATATCCGATTCGAACGGATGTGATCATTTTAACCAAATAAGTTTCAAGCTTATCACCTTAAACCACTCGGTCAATTCTCTTTATTATTTAAGGGGAAATAAACTAGCAATTGATTCCTCAGCGATTTGAACGCCAAACCTACTCTTATCAAAAGCATACTTTACCGGTTAAGTTAAGGAACCTTTGGTATAAATATATTGTTTTCTAAACAAAATTAACAATATCTACGATATACACACAAAACGTGGTACTAATAACGTTTTTACTAGTTTATTTATGGTTAAAATGCTTAATAGACCATTAAGGAGACAATGTTTAACACCTATAATTTACGGAAAAAAGATGATTCGAACATCCAGGTGTTAATTACACAATATTTAGCAAATATCTCGCTTTACCAGTAGCAATTTTTCCTACACATATGCAACATATGCATATATATTAATATATGCGAGTTAGGCCGGGCATGATCCGGCATCTACTTTCTCGACAAGAGAGTACTTTACCGATTAAGCTACTAACTCTTTCTATTAATAAGTACGGCCAGTCGAAATCGAATCGACACACTTCGTTTGGAAGACGAACGGTCTACCGTTAACCTATGGCCGTTTTTAATGTTTTGACTTTAACATATAGATATATAAAAACTAGTGTAATCATATTTTTATTATTTTTTAAGAAATTAATAATAAAAAGCATAACAAAGATATAAGAAAAACGTAGAAAAATAATAAAAAATATAACCCAATTTAAACACATTGAGTAAGCACTTGCTCAAAATCACTATCATAATTGTCATAACACGGCTAAGAGTCATACTCAGAATCCGAATTTGCGTAAAGCATACCTCTGTTAATAATATCAGAAAAAACAACTATGATCCTCAATAGTAAATGGATATAAATAGTATAAGCCAAACAATATCTACGAAATGTCAATAGAGTATGGAGGATTCAAAACCCAAATGATGATTTTCAGTGAAATGATAAGCTAGAAATCTTCACAGACCTACCCCTATAAAAGCAGTTCCTATCATCACATGTAAACCATGAAAACCTGTACCAAAGTAAAAACAAGAACCATATGTACTATCCGATAGTGTAAAGGAAGAAACTGTGTACTCTAGTCCTTGTAGAGCAGTAAATACTAAAGCTAACATTACTGTAAAAACTGTACCGTACAAACCTCCTTTCCTATATCCTTGTATTAAACAATGATGAGCATAAGTAATTGTAAAACCCGATGACAGTAATATTACCGTGTTAAGCAGAGGTAGTTCAAAAGGATTAATGGAATCTATACCCTTAGGTGGTCATTGGGCTCCCATTTCCACAGCTGGTGATAGAGCACTGTGAAAAAAGGTCCAGAATATAGCCAAAAAAAACAATGCCTCACTTACTATAAATAAAGCAACCCCCATATTTAAACCTCTTTGTACAGCTAAGGTATGGTTACCTAAATAAGTAGCTTCACTTATAACATCTCTAAATCAAAACGACATAGAAGAAATCACTAAAAGTAGTCCCAAATATACAAAATCTTGTGCAGAAAAAAAACCATGCATTGTTAATACCCCTGAAGTGGTAAGAACCAAAAGAGAAATACAGGTGAAAATAGGTCAAGGTGAAGGTGAAACCAAATGAAAAGGATGAGCCTGAAAATTACTTCTTACTAGATTTGTCATATGTATATAAATTAAGAGAAGAGTTGCATAAATACATCAAATAAAGGGCAATATACCGGGTGATTATATACATAAGACATAGCTATAATAGCAATAATGTGGCATCTATGAGAAATCTTTTTAGTGTTAATTATGATTGGTTCATTTAAATAAACAATAAATGACCTATCGTTAATAACGATTATATTTTTTATTAAGCAAGCTACAATAACCAAATGCCATGACAAGAGCAAACAAGCCTGTAAATTATAATAATAATAAATAAGGCATAGCATATGTAGTTGTAAATTGGCAAAATTAAAATTTGCTAATTTTTTCATAATTTTTTCATAATGGGATTAAAAGTTGCATATAAACATTGGAAGATAAAACAATAAACTGTGTAAAACATATAAAAAAGAACGTCATGATAAAGCCAACACCAAAACTTATGTTGTTTACCTGAATAAAAAAAAGATAAACTTAAAGAATAGGTGACTTGAACACCTAACCTACCGTGTGTAAAACGGTCGCTCTACCATTGAGCTAATTCTCTTATAATATATAATGGTGATTTATATTCTAGATAAAAACGATAATACCTTTTATAGCTCTGTGATAAAATAATTTATGTAAGACCTGCAGGACTTGAACCCACATAATGATGATTAAAAGTCACACATTTTACCAATTAAACTAAAGTCTCTGGATTTATTTACATATATTTTATAATTACTTAAACCCGTACGCATATTTGTGAGTACCTAAATACATATGTTAAAAATAAAGCACTATGTGGTGTTTAGACCTTTGTCTGGTTTATGTTACCCAAAACGTATATGAGCAAATTAAACTAATCTTTTTGTTTTATGGTTATAACAATAGCACCTACCATAGCCAACAACAATATGATAGAAGTTATAATAAGTCATATAGAATAACTGGTATACATAATATTACCTATACTTGTAATATGTGTTGTTTCTGCTAAACTACCATCTCAAAAGTTAGATGTTACAAATAATATTTTATCATCATTATTAAAAAAATTAAAAAATCTATTAATATAATCACTAGAATAGCCTCTAACTGTAAAATCACTTAAATAAGATTTTAAATAATCAGTTAAATTGCTATTTAAGTTGGCACTATGATGATTAATGTTTAACAAATTAATAGGTAATATTTGATAAACAGGATAATTAAACGATATAGCTATAACTAAAGCTAATGGTATACTGTTACTAGTATCGTTTAAGAGTTCAGATATTCTAACATTAATTAGCATTAAGATAAACAAAAACAAGATTGAAACAGCTCCAACATATACCAATAAGTATGATAATCCTATGAAATTTATACCCAAAACAAGCAGATAACATGCTATACTTAAAAATAAACCTATTAAAAATAACACTGATACTATAGGGTTTTTGCTAATTATAACAAATATACCCGACAAAACAGAAGCTAAAGAAATAATGTATATAGATTCAGCTCTATAACCATTAGTAAAAGTTTCATTTATAAGGATTAAACTGTTCATATTATAAAAATGTATAATTTTCTATCTTATTATATGTTTATAAACTAAGGATTCTAATGTAGAAGTTAGTTTATGTCATGTGTAAGAAACTGATGATTTATATCATTAAACAAGGTAAACGTGTATAAGACTCGAACTTACATCTCTTGTGGCCGAAACACAACGCTTAACCAATTAAGCTAACACGTATTTAAGATCTAAATCAATATTGTAAACTAAAATGCGCGCAATAAGTATCGTCTATAAACCCGATATGTGAAGCCTTTAAAGTGAATTGAACACTTATCTAAATATTAACAGTATCTCGCTCTACCGTTGAGCTACAAAGGCTATAAATTACTGATAAAAGATTAACGCATTTATTAGTATATAATAAATTAAATTAAAATAAGACTCATTAAAAACAACGTTTCACATAAGTCTAGGAAGAAAAGGACTCGAACCTTCGACAGCCACAGCTATTGAGTTTACAGCTCAACCCGTCATACCAACAAACGGAACCCTCCTTGTGTTTATACAAGATATTACAGAATATAATAAAACTTTTAATACTTAGCTTATAAAAACACACCTATTGAATTGATATTATGTAGTAACTTTTTATTGATCACAAATATAAGAAAAGCGCTTGTATACTTTACCAATAGTTAAATACAGTGCATGGTTAACGTGTAACTTGGGTACTTTTAAATACTATATATAGGTATCAGGTAATAGGAGTGTTGCAAAAAAACACTGTAAACAATTATATCAACTAGCGTATATTTTTTCTCATTCATATAACATAAATTTACGTATTTTTTTGCAACAGGGCATTTTTAATATTTATTAATCCCGTGCAATTTCCACTACACGAACCATATTTCGACTTAACACCAATCAAAGTCACGCATACGAAGACCACATGCCTAAGTTTCTGGACCAGAACGCCCAAATTTATAATAAACACTGGCCAAACTTATTGCACATACTTCTTTCAGCGCCTGACGAGTGGTTAGTACCTATCTGAGATTAGATTCACCGTGCCGTACTTATACACGATTACTAGTAATTCCTTTTTCATGCAGTCGAGTTACAGACTACAATCCATTAACAATGTTTATCCATTTTTGGGGGATTAGCTCAATTTCACAATTTCACACCCTTTTGTAAGGTTTATGTGGCACGTCTATAGCCCACAATATTCAGGCCATGATGACTTGTCTTAGTCCCTGTTATCATATCCAATATAGCGGGGAACTACTTTATATAAAAATAAAGTAAGGGTTTACGTTAATTTAATGGAACTAACCAAAGTCTCGCGACATTAACTGAAGACAGCCGTGCAACGCTTGTAAATATATTACCTTTTTATTTTTTTGCGAAAAAAGAAGATAGATATAAATATTCAAATTGTGGTAAGGTTTTTTGCGGATCATCAAATTAAACAACATACTTCACTACTGGTTTCAGAAACGGTCTAATGATTTCAGTTCCAATGTTGCCAAATTACTCTTGAGGTGGAATGCTTACATTTTCATTTATAGAATAAACTATTTATCTAATCTATGACATTCATCATTTTCTGCTTTGACTACTGGGGTATCTAATCCTGTTCGCGACACAAAGCCTTCGTCCTTCAACGTCAGTTATCACATAAGGGGATGCTTTCACCTATACCTGTGCCATAATTTTTCTTTCGAAAAGAGGTATGACAGAATTTCATCCCTACACCTGCAGTACTTTAATACCCCCTCGTAAGTAACTCTAGTAAATTAGTCCCTGCGAAGGCTTGATCTACCGTCTAGGTACCCTTTAAACCTATTAAAGATGAATAACACTAGTCTTCTACGTATTACCGCGACTGCTGGCACGTAATTTGGTCAAGACATATAGGCAGACAATGTCATTATCATAATTCTACCTAGAATTTTATTTGACAGAGTCAATATTACATCAACTATTTGTTGGTGCAATAAGCTATTGCTATACATTCCTCCAAGTTGCTGGTTCAGCCGTTAGGCTATTGACCAATATTCCTCACTGCTGTAATAATCATCGTGGGCTTTCTTCAGGCCCACTGTGATCGATCAACCTCTCAGTTTCGACTACGTATATAAAGCTAGTTAGACTTTTACTTTAACTACTACAATACACGAGATAAACGCTTCTAAGAGCGAAACATAAGTTTCTTTATTAATATAAGGGATCTTTCTCCTTACTCCAAGGTGGTCGTGTTATCTTATACTCACCTGTACACCACTACTTCGCTCCAATGGAGCGAAGTCGTTCGATTAGCATGTGTCAAGCATTTGGACAGCGTTCACTCAGAGCCATCATCAAACTCAACTTGTTTTTATTTTTTGTACATTTGTCTTGTGTTTCATCGTTTCTCTTAACAACTGTGAACTATAACCTATATAAAAATATACATAGGTTAGGGTTCTATAGTAATAAATAATAATTATTTATACTACTACTAATATAGTATTTTAACAATTACACATAAATTTACTATTTGTAATTTATATATTGTTATTAACACAGTTCATGTTACTTATCTAATGCAAAACATAGATACAAATTAGAATATACAAGCTAGTGTTATATTTAAAATTAATAACTATTATAAATTATATGTGTTGAGTTATAAATAACAAGCACATAATTTAATTTTCATGGATACAAGTAAGCCGGTTCCTGTTGTTGTTTATGATTCTAAACAAAGGCTAGATTTAGGATTACTATTTCAACTATATACTATACTAAGAAAAATAAATTTTCACATATAAAAAGTATATTTTTTTATTTTCTGCTAGAGACCAAAAATTTTATCTTTACATGTTTATTGTGTTTGTATGCATAAACCCAATTAGCTCCGGACTTCCCTACGCTATTTGTTGCAACATAGCTTTAAACAATGTGTGTCACAATAATAATAAAATTATGTGTTGTTATGTGTATTAACTATCAATAATTGTTAAACCTTAGTAATATAATAAGGCATATGTCTTTATATATTAAACATTACATATGCTTGTTTCTAATATATATTTTATTAAGATAAACACTACACTTTTATAGTTACTGTATTCAGTAAAACCACACTAGTAGAGATGGAAATAAATAATATCTATGTGTAGATATTGTTTATTTATATAAGACATAACAATACTAATATAAAATGGTTTTAGTGTGAGGGTAACCGTTTTGATTACAATAAAAAACAATATATATCAGCAATAATTATAATTTTGTTAAAAAAACACGTGCTGTAAATAAACGAACGAACCTAGGTAAAATATATTTTGAAAATATATATATCATTACTATAAGTAAAGTGAAGGCAAATGTTACTTGATTTAAGAAATAGAAAGGTACTAATTGTGGCATATGAAAAATAAAAATTGTATGTTGCTGCTATCATTACTGATATTTGCATCGTAATCTAACTAGAGATAAAAGTGTTTAAAGCAATGAAATAATTAATATGTAAAGCCTATAAAAAAAATGCTTAAACATAAACTAACAAATAAAAATTGAACACAATATCAACCACTTTATTATATATAGCTTTATATAACGTTTTAATAAAGATAGTTACATTATACGGGGAATAACCATTTAACAAGAACTCTTGCTGCACGATATGATACCAAGGGTAAACCACGATTAGTTAAAGTACCGTGCACGACTTGGCGCAGGTCCTAGTTTAATTGATATAACTTGTTGTGTTGCTAAAAATGTATCAGTTATACTATGTACAATTCGCAACTTACGAAACTGGTGATCACTAAAGCCAGGATGTATAACACATGTAGTAAGAACACCATTAATGTTATATTGCACCTGCAGCACCATTGTATGATCATCACGAAATAATAATATTAAATGTACACATGTGTGCACCAAAACTATCGTACAACAATATTCCCATACAGGAAGCAGAATTTATCATATCCGGACACCGTAAATCAACGTTAGTCGCTTCAGCTTTTCTACGCTGCTTAACCTCTGATATAGATTCTAGGTTATAACCCCTTTTTATTGGATTTTGGTATTATTATCCAAAGTACCAAAAGTTAAGGGTTTAGTACTATTTGAGTACCACCTTTAATTGCACTATCTCCAACAGTATTTACAACAGATCTCTTTACAAGATGTTTACAGAATGTAACACCTTATATTGTAAACCTTAAACGCCAGACGCTATACATAAATCCAACTATTTTTTAATGTTTCTGCTCTATCTTTTAATGGTATGGATAAGCTGGTGTTATTAATACTACTGTTTGCACCAATAAGACTAGTATATCAAATACCGTTAAATATTTGTTCCATTATTTTAAGTGGTATTTACTAGATAGCATTACATGTTATTTCCAGTTATAATTTTATTTCATATTGTAAATTAATAACCGTACCAATAATAAGGCTAAATAGGCTGTTTAATGTATAAGTAGAACTGCTGACTCATAAGATTAGGGTGAGGTTATACCAATTTTAGACAGTATAAATATATAAAAGCTAACTTTGTCTAGTGTAAATCTAGAGCATCTTTAATGTATGAAGAACTTAAAACAACAAACACTTGTGCTTGTATAAAAGCTATACCTAGTTCCAACCCTGAAAATGCTATAATGAATGCTAAGGGTATTAGACCCACAAAAAAGTAGATAAATCCTGAAGTCATAATATTATAAGCAAATCCACTTAATATGTTAAGCAGCATATGACCACTTAAGATATTGGCTGCTAGTCTAAGTCCCAATGAGACATTTCTTGCTAGATATGAAATAAACTCTATTAATACTAACAAAGGTAAAAGACCTAAAGGACAACCTGCGGGTACAAATAAAGAGAAGAACTTTAAGCCATGTTTTTGAAAACCTAATATAGTTGCCCCTAATACTACTGTAAAACTAATGAAAAATGTTAAAATAAAGTGAGAAGTAGATGCAAAACTATATGGTACCATACCTATTAAATTGTTTACTAAAATAAATATAAACAATGCGTAAATAAAAGGAAAGTATACTTGTCCTTTATTTGCATTTATCTGGTTTATAACTATACTATGTATAGTGGCATAAATAGACTCTTGACTTATTGATCAATTATTAGCTATTACCTTATTATAATTAGTAGCTGATAAATTTAGAACTAATATTATGGACGCAGCAATAGTTAAATAAAGTCCTATATTTGTTAAAGATAGATGTAAGTTAGCTAATATAGGTGCGTCTAAGCTTAAAAAATTTCTTATTTCGAATTGATCTAATGGACTATGTGTGATAAACATAGCTTTATATGTTGTTTCCACTTCTATAGCATTTTGGGTATTACAGCTAAGTGTAAAGGCTAATAAAATATTTAAAAAATTTTGCATGTTAGGAATAAAAATTAGCATTAATTAACACATTATGATTAACAATATAAGTACAAACAGTTGTAACTATTTTACGTATAATAGGCGATAAAACATATCATTAGCAAAAACAATATTATGTACATAGAGACTAGTTAATTAAGGCGTTATTATCGTAGCATATACAACATGTATTAGCTTATTATGGAATCTATTAGTAAAAATATCATATTGCACGCTATAGCAAGGTGATATCGGTTTTAAATCAACAAGATATAAAGCAAGAGTACTCGGATTCGAACTGAGAATTTGAAGTTTGAAGCTTCCTATTTTACCGTTAAATTATACTCTTTTTTTTTTATACTATTACTAAGCAACATATAATAATAAAAAGGCCATCATAAGAGCAAATAGTCCTGTAGCTTCTGCGAATGCAAATCCTAAGATTGCGTATGCAAATAATTGTCCTCTTAATGATGGGTTTCTAGCCACACCTAAGATAAGTGCACCGAAAACCACACCTATTCCTACACCTGCACCTATTAACCCTGTTGTAGCTATACCTGTTCCTATAATTCTTGCTGCTTGTATCATTTATTTATTCTAAATTTATCTTTAGCGAACTAAACTCAAGCTATTTACATTTATTTGTTGTATTGTTTTTTTTTTATTTTATTTATGTTTTTTGTTGTTAACTGTTAAGGCTTCAAGCAAAAAAGTAAACCCTACTTCATCTTAATAAATAAGGTTTATTACCCTTGTTCCGTTATTAACAAGCTAACTTAAGTTAAAAAAAGATCAAAACTATAATAAATAAATATTGCTAGATATTATTTCAAAGCTAAATAGAACACATGGAAATAATATTATAAAAGCTATAACTAAAGGTAGAAGTATAGTTCAACAAAATGACATCAGTTGATCATAACGTATTCTAGGAAAGGAAGCCCTAGCCCATATGAAAATAAATATCATTATGCAAGTTTTTAATCCTAATGTTAAACCATATATCATTCCTTCTATTATAGGATCAGATAATAAGGTTTCGTAGTTAGAATCTATAAAACTAACATATAAATAAGGGTCAATCTCTTTGATCAAATAAACAAGAGATGTAAAATTAAGTAAATAGCCAGCTAAGAAAAGTATGCTTGTTAATATACAAATAAGAACAATACTAGCGTATTCAGCTAAAAAAAAGAAAACAAAAATAACTGCTGCATGTTCTGTCATGAAACCACTAACTAACTCAGATTCTGCTTCGGCTAGATCAAAAGGAGCTCTATTTGTTTCTGCTATAGATCCTATAAAAAATATTATAAATATAGGTAATAGTGGTACAATGTATCAAATAGCCTTTTGCGCTTCTGTATTGACGGTTAAACTTAGACTACCTGATAACAATATTACTAGCAGAATAGCTGAGCTTAGAATCAGCTCGTAACTAATTAACTGGGCTGTACTTCTAAGTGATCCCAAAAACGCGTACTTAGAATTAGCAGATCAACCTGCTAGTAATATCCCATAAGTAGATAATGAAGAAACTGCTAACATATAAAGTATACCCAAATCAAAGTCTGAGATAGCTAAACCAGGACCATACGGTATAACAGAAAAACCCAACAAGGAAAATATTAAAGTTATTATAGGTCCAAGAAAAAATAGAATTAAATTCGCTTGCGTAGGGGAAACATATTCTTTTAATAAAAGCTTTAAAGCATCTGCGAATGCTTGCAAAAGACCATAATATCCCACAATGTTAGGACCTAATCTTCTTTGCATACTAGCCATGGTTTTTCTTTCAGCCACCGTAACAAAAGCTACGGTTAATAAAACAGGAACAGTTACTATTATAACTTCTATAATAGAAATAAGTATGGGTAAATATAACATGATGTGATAATAAAACGTATAAAATAAAAAAAAAAAACAATCTAGATATGTTTCTTATAAATAAAATATTAAGTTAAAAATAAAACGAATTTATGGCCTTATATTATTTTTATTTGTACATAATTTTGATCTTAAAAATGCACAAATTATTAATTATTAGTATGTATGATATAGATAAAAAAAAAGTAAAATTCTTATCTAAGATTCAAACTTAGATCCAAATATTAGAAGTATTCTGCTCTACCACTGAGCTAATAAGAATATAATAACTTAAACACAATTTATAATTTGCGCATATACATATATCTCAATTTACATTTATTTAATGTATATATTAGGGATATGGAGGAGTCGAACCCCTTGAATAAGATCTGCAATCAAACTGTACTACCATATACATCATATCCCTTGTTTTAAATTGTATATGTTTGATCCTTGAGCATAATTTACTTATAACTGCTAGCTTAACCATTTACATATGTGTACATTAAATAAAAATATAGTTAAAAATTTACATGCATACCCCTTAATAACTGCTTGTAAAACCTTTAAATTGGATTAAACACTCATAAAAATATTATAAAAAATAAATAATAAACAAAAAGTGTGGGATATTATATTCTATTGTTAACCTACAAAGGCCACTAATGTATAATAACATGCTAACCTAGGTACCGTTTGTCAACCTAACACAAAATATTTTTAGATTAAATAGCAAGAAAATATTAATTCTTATCTAAGATTCGAACTTAGATCCAAATATTAGAAGTATTCTGCTCTACCATTGAGCTAATAAGAATAGAGTTAATACATAAATGTGTTTAACACTTTAAATAGAAGTTATAACTGTAACAAAGTTACGTATTAACTTCACACTATTACTATTATTAAACAATGATACATTGAGGTTATAAACTCGTTAAATACAAATTAATACTTATGTTGTATAAAGATTTAGAAAATAAACTTACTTAACCAGGTAATAAGCTAACTGACTCTGCTAAGGATAAATTAGCTTTTATAGCGTGTTAAGTTAACTTATCAGCGATCCAAAAGTATTGGATTAGTAAATTACTTTTTTCGGTAAAAATTAATACAAACGGATTTAAATCAAAAAGTCGAAAGTTTAATGTAAAATATTAAACGATTTCAACTACATGACAATGTCCCATACAAATACCTTTACCTCATAAATACGAACACTAAGTTTTAAACTTTACTATAGGTAAATATGTTATACCTAAAAATGTACTTTTACCACCTATAGCTAAAAAGAAGAGACAATATTTTTATTCGTATAAATAAAGTAAAAATAAAGCATAATTATGTTTTAACTCATTTACCATATACTTGTTTATATCATACAGCTTGTTACAATTCATTACCATTAGCATTAACTAAAGGTTATGGATCATCACAATATGTACTATATATAGCATTAGCGTTATTTTTTCTATCATAAACATCTACAGTATCACGTTTTTGTTTAAGATCCACTATGTTAATTAAGTATTATACGTTATCTTCCCTAATGTTAAAACCTAATTTTAGGGTTATTGCATCACTAAAACTGTCAAGCATCTCAAGACCAGAATAATCTTGGTCATTTTCGTAAAGGATAAGGCTATATTTAAGTACTATTTACCTTGAAATTCTCAACAGTAATTAATAAAAGGCATGCAACCTAAATATAATGTTTATTGATGAAACGAGCTTTTAGGTTTATGTACTGCATTGGAACTGAACCTTTCGTCAATAAACACTGGGGGGTAGTGACCTAATAGAGGTTAGGTTTTATAAAATAAAAAAAGCTAGAATTGTTATATATCATTAATTTAGTTATTGTTCTTGTAATCATGAAACAAATTTTTCTATAGACACTGACTCAATAACAATAGGCATTGAACTATGTAATATACCACAAATTTCGGAACATTGACCATAAAAAGTTCCTTCTCTGTTAATCATAACAGAAACCTGATTTAATCTTCCAGGATAAGCATCACACTTAATACCTAAAGCAGGGCAAGCAAAAGAATGTATAACGTCAGAACCTGTTACGATAAATCTAACATGGGTCAATTCTGGTATGATTAGTCTATTATCAACTTCTAACATTCTAAGTGCACCATCTTCTAAATCAGATTCTGGAACTAAGTACGAATCAAATTCAATAAATTCGTCATCACTATTTAAGAAATCAGGATACTGGTAACTTCAATATCATTGATGTCCTTCTGCTAATACTGCCATAGCTGGATCAGTCACTTCATCCATTAAATATAATAACTTAAAAGATGGAAAAGCAATTAAAATTAATATAAGAGCGGGTGTAATAGTTCAAATTAATTCAATTAGCGTTCCGTGGCTTAAATATTTATGTGAAATAGGTGCTTCTGTGTTAGTGTAGTTTTTAACTATTGATATTAATAATCATCCTACTCCAAACAATATTATAACTAGATAAAATAAAATATTATCATGTAGTTCAACTAAACCTTCCATTTGTGGTGTTGCACTATCTTGAAAATAAATACCTCAAGGTCTAGGAGCATCACAATGAACTACACCTAAGCTAAAAATAAATATTTTTTTAATAGCTAGTGCAGATAACATACAAAAGAGCACTACATATAAATTAGTATTAGGTGTAACTAAAAGGTTTGGTAATAAAGAAGAATACGAAAGTTGTGTATCTGTTTTTAAAGCAGATGGTAACTCATTTTTTTTACTTGCTAATTCAATTAAACTATTTTCAAGTAAACTAATTAAGGGAACTATGATTAAAAAATGTGCAAAGTAAACAACTGTAGATATTTGTCCAAATTCTATAAATGGGGATTCTACATGTTTAGCTCCTAGCTCCATCAATATTAAAAAATTACCTACAAATATAAAGAAAGCTGCTTTACTTAAAGGTTTAAATTGTATACCCCTAGATCTAGAAAGATCCGTAAATGGCATAACTAATAATATTAATATAGCAGAAAACATAGCAATCACACCTAATAGTTTATTAGGTATAGATCTAAGTATAGCATAAAATGGTAAAAGATATCACTCAGGAACTATAGCAGGTGGAGTTTGCATTGGATTGGCCATCACATAATTTTCACTGTCTCCTAATAAGTTAGGCATAAAAAATACAAATAAAGATAATACCAATATAAAGATAAATATAGTAATTAAATCTTTAAAAATAAAATAAGGGGCGAATGGTAATCTATCATAATTACCTGAAACACCCAAAGGATTACCTGAACCTGCACTATCATGTAGTGCAATTAAATGCATTAGAGCTAAAGCAGCTAATATAAAAGGTAAAACAAAATGTAAGGCAAAAAATCTATTTAATGTGGCGTTGTTTACACTGAAACCACCTCAAATAAATTCAACTATATCTTGTCCAACTCAAGGTATAGCACTCATAAGACTAGTAATAACTGTTGCACCTCATAGAGACATTTGTCCATATGGAAGCACGTAACCTAGGAAGGCAGTAGCCATCATTAAGATAAAGATAACTGTACCTATTGTTCAAACTAATGTTCTAGGAGCTTTGTAGGATCCATAGTATAGTCCTCTACCTATATGTAAGTAAACTATAAAGAAAAATGCGGATGCTGTGTTTGAATGTAAATATCGTATTAATCATCCATTGTTAACGTCACGCATAATGTGTTCTACTGAATTAAATGCTTCTAAAACACTAGCATTGTAATGCATTGCTAATGTTACCCCTGTTATTATCTGTATGACTAAACAAAAGGCTAGTAAAGAACCAAAGTTTCATAAAAAACTTATATTAGATGGTTGTGGAGAATCTATTACGTACGAATTAACCAACTTTAACAAAGGATGACTCTTGAATATTCTCATTTTAATTATTTATATGTTTTATAACTGTATATCTAGAAATAATCTAATGCACATAATAAGCATCGCCTTTACAATTTATAATGTATCCTTGCAAATCCTTAAAATAATGCAATTCGCATTTACAATGTTCCAGTAAACTTATAATAAGTTTAGTAATGTTTGCAAAATCTAATGTATACACGTATACACAATATTAATATGTTAGTGGTTGATTATAATTATACTATAATGCCCAACCTAATTTAATTACAATCTCTGCTTTTATATGGGTTATTTATCCCTTATCTTCGTTCCTTACGAAACGCTTCAGACTATTTCATCATTTTTAATTACTTTCTAAATTGAAGGCAACGCGATATTTATGAGAGATATAGCGCAAATGTGTTATAATTTAACAAATTTTTGCTAGATTTGTTGTTTTTTGTTTTATTTATTTTAAATAAACGAAAAATCGTTAAACATATCATACTGTGTTTAATATTGAAGTATAAAAATACTAAATCAGAAATAAGACATGTTTAGTTTTATAAAATATGCTTTGTACTATACATATTAATTTACGCTAAAGTAAAGTTAACAAAACTTGCAAATAAAAATATACATGTTTAACTACTTACTCACCCTTTTAAACCAAAGGACCCAATACGAATATGAGACTTTAACCTGGTGTATTGTAAATTGGATTTACCATAACCTCTCAAAAGAACTGCAGATAAGCCTTTATAAGAAGAATCCATATTTTTTATATTACCTTTATATCTAAGTTTAAATAAAGACCTAGCAGCGGTATTACGTTTAGTTAATCTCCCTGCCACTTGTATTCTTATACCACTCACATACTTGTTTTTAATAGTTTTTCAGATAGAGTTTAGCACATAATATGGACGATTAAAGTGCATTAAACCTTGTGTTCCATAAGTTTTATAGTCTTTTAAATTATATATAGGATCAGTTGTACTCACATTTGACAATAATGATTCCACTATATCCTCATTTTGTGTATTAATGTTTTGCCCTATATCTAATGAGTTACTAATAATGTTATCAATCTTTAAATTCTGTAATCTTTTTTTCCTATTGTAAATCTCGTTATACACAGCTCATCTGTCCATAGATGGTAGTTTAAACATTAATAAAGATCTTGTTAATACTGTTAATAACTTATTTTTTCTATTTCTTAATTTTGTAACTAAGGTTTCTGAAAAAATATAACTATTAAGGTATAAATATTTAAGATTCACAAGATTAAATTCTATTTTTTTATTGTAGGTTCTTTTTACCAAATTAACCAATGGTTTAAGATACCTTTCTTCAAACTTAGACTGATTAAAAGATATTAATTGTTTAATATAAGTAGATAATATTTCTTTACGTAAAGATTTAACAGCATAATATTTCAAATATTTTGTTTCGTAATTTTTAAATTCATTACTATCTGTTTTTGTTTTCTTGTTCGGGTCCCTTAAAACTATTTTTTTTTGCTTGTCTATTTTTGATATCATATTTAAGCCTTTTTTTTTTAGTATTTTCATTTTTAAATTAGAAGGTCAAGGCCCATCACATTCTGCTAACTCACTTTTTATCTTTTTAGTAAGAAGATTGTCCATATGATCTATTGTATCAATCCTGTTTATTTTATTAAGGTAATACTTTTTTTGTCTATTGTAAATATATATAGTAATAATTACCTTATCGTTTGTATGTTTCAATTCTGCTTTACTAGTTAATATTCTATTAGTTGATAGCCTTCTACCTCTCTTACGTAAGCGAGGAGACTTTATCTTTTTTTCTAACTTACGACTGTAAAAATTAAAATAACTTTTTACAAGTTTAAGTAGGGTTTTATCATTTGCAGGTAATAATTTAATTGCATTATTATTATTAAAAGCATATATACTGTTATGTCATTCCTTATTTGCAGGTAAATAATGTCTGGGTTTGCCTACATAGTTGTTACTTTTTTCTACTTTTATCTTGTATGTATTATCTTTTTTTAACTTTGTTTTAAACAAGTTTAAGTTATAAACAGAACCGATATCATGTGCAGGTTTATTTAATTGTACATTATTTGGTAAAACATTAGCGAAAGTATTTTTTTTCTTTTCTGTAAAAGGTACTGCATCTTTAGATACATTTAGATTTTGCTTTACACAATTATTATTCATGTTATTGTTTAATATTAAAAAGGACTTCAGTAGCCGTATAGCATCTTATGTATATTATATACTGTCCTAATCTTAAGCTTTTAGCTATTCCTTTTCCATTTCGATCAATTTACTGCAAAATAAAAAATAAATAAGATAAGAAGTTAAGTTTTTTCATTAAGTTTTAGTTAAAAATTAATTATTATACGAGCATACCTTACATATTACTATCTTATCGTATTGTTTATAATAAGTGATTATATTAAGATATCCCCAAAATAATATAGAAAGTTTTTAGAAATGCCAGGCATCGTTGGAAGGTTATCGTTAGCAATACTCACCCTCTAGTCGTTGAACGTTCTCACCATATATATGATATAAATTTACATTATATCACATAAAGCTCTAGTGAGTTTCGCTTCAAATACACTTATAATTATAATAAGTTTTTTTTGAAATTTGCCCAGTGTTTACCAACGTTTACTTAAACATTGGAGGACCAGTACCAATCCTTTAATGTTCATTTTTTGCAAAACGGTATGTATGGTGTATAATACCACACAACTATGATATATTAACTATTACCTATAATCTGTAAAAATCTTTTATCTTTTATAGTGTAAGACATTTTATAATTAACAACTTTTCTTATGTTTTAAATAAGTGGTTTATATTAAATGATTTTATTATTAATATGTAAAAAAAAAGAGACCCAAAGGTTAAACATGAGATGGTGCATAGTAAATTAAAGTGGTTACAGAATAATGTAAGCCATCTAACACTGGTGCGGGATATATACCTAAAATTACTGTAAATAATACTAATGTTGATAAAATGTAAAACTCACGTTTATTAAGGTCAGAAATATTTACAATAAAAAATTTAGAATATGATCCAGCAAAAGCTATTCTATTGAACATATAAATGGTATATGCAGCTGAAAAAATTATAGAAGAACTAGCTAAAGCTCCCAATAATGGTAGTTTTTCAAACGCACCATATAATGATAAAAACTCACCCACAAAATTTAAAGTAAGAGGTACACCACAATTACCTAAGCATAATATAAACAATATAATAGAAAATAAAGGCATTAGTTGAGCTATACCTCTATAATAGGTTATTAATCTAGTAGAAGATCTATCATATAATACACCTCCTACACAAATAAACAATCCAGAGGAGACAAACCCATGAGCTAACCCTAATGTTATTCCACCTTCTATACCTTGTATTGTGTTACTGAAAACACCCATAAGATATACTGCTGCATGAGAGACAGATGAATAAGCAATAAGCTCTTTCACATCTATAGTTCTTAAGGTACTTATGCTAGCATATATTATAGTAATTACACCAATCAGATATATAAAAAAGGTGCAATTTATATAAGCTTTTGGTAGTAAAGGTAATATCAATCTAAGTATACCATATAAACTTAGTTTAAGAACTATTCCAGCCAATATTATACTACCACTTAATGGTGACTCAACATGAGCCTTTAATAATCAAGTGTTTAAAAAGATGGTAGGTGTTTTAACTGCAAAAGCTATAAAGATACCACAAAATAAAAATAATTGAGTGTAATAGTTAAAATTTGTCTTATATAAAGCATCAAAATCGGTAGTTCCTATTATTGAGGACATTGCTACAATAGATAATAGTAGAAATAAGGATCCCAAAAGTGTGTATAAAAACAAATAAAAACTTGCTCTTACCCTATTATTTGAACCAAATAACCCTATCAATATAAACAAAGGAGGTAATATACTTTCAAAAAAAATATAAAACAATAATATATCTAGTACTAAAAACACCAACAATAATAGTGTTTCTAGCAATAAAATAGTTATAAGAAATGACCTTAAGTTATTAAATATAGATGTTCAATTTGATAGTAATGAGATAGGCATTATTATTGTTGTCAACAAAACAAAATATATAGATAGACCATCCACACCTAGATAGAAACTAAAATAACTTACCTCATGATACTCCTGTACAAATTGAAATTGATTATTACTGAAATCAAAAAATGCAAATAGTACCAAAGAAACAAATAATGTTAAGATTGATGCTTTTAATGCCGTAGACTTGAGGCTTTTGTTTCATAAATATGAATAATCATGGTACATGCTTGTGGAGACCAATAGTACACCAACTAAAGGTATCAATAATAATGAAATAATTAACATTGTATTATTTTTGAATAAAAACTTACCGCGAAAGCCACTGTCACATAAGGGAAGATAAGGAAGTTTAATTATCGTATTATAATTTAATAATACTAAACTTTTTTTTTTTAATCTAATTCGCTTATAATCAATTGTATGTTATAAAAAGCATAAAGACTCAGTGGACTGTGATATATTAAATTAACTTAACAACAGATGAAAAGAGAAAAAGCCAATAAGAAAAACAGGATAGTTTTAACCTAAAATGAAACATTTGGGTTGTATTAACAGATAAACGAAAATCATAAATAACGCGATAACTCATATTAAATTATTTTAATCTAGAAGAGTGTGTTACTAGGCTTTAAGTCCTATGATTTAAAATATATAACTTTAGTTATAGTGGTAGAAAATGCTTTCCCCACATGTATTTTATACAGGACCCTTCTCCTCCATGTGCTTCACGTATTATTAATTAAATGAATAGTGAAGTATCCATATATACACCTAAGTGAGATAAGTGTTGGTATATATCAACACCAGTTATGGAATTACGCCCCTCATATACTAATGACAATAATCCTACCACATGTCTTACTTTTAAAGTTTATTTTTGTTAAGTAATTATAATGTATATTAAATAATGGCTTTGCTTCTATTTCTCCCCTGCCTCTGTCTCTGGCATAGTGAGATAGGCTCTAACAAAGACTCAAGCTGTGGCTAGAATAAATAGATAAAACTTTTAGCCAAACAAGTATGTGGTATAGTTATTAACTAAGAAGATTAATAAGAGAGTCAATTTCAAGATTCATATCAGATAGTCTATAAAAAATGTCATTGTAATGATGGTGTATAGCGTGAGTACCATGGCCTGCAATAGGCACCTCGTGCAGTCTATCACACAATTCGTCTGTTTTAAATGTTAAATTGTTAAAGGCCTTTTGGATTTGTGTAGATGATCCATCTACCCACCCCTTATTGTCAACTAAATCTTCTTTGAACTTCTCAACCTGACCAATCTCTCTATCTCTAAATTCTCTAAGCTTAGACCAAGCCACAGACTTGTTAGCATTTATCTCTTTCATAGTAGCAGAAATACCATTACTTTTAGCTTTTAAGGCATTTACGTATGCTACTATGTCACCATATTGAGCTTGTACAGGTAAACTTACAAAAGCATGAGGTTTAGGTGGACTACTCAAACCTCATTCTAAAGAATTGAAAGATCTACTCATAATACTTTGCAGTGTATCAAAGTAAAACTGAGGGATAAGTCAAGGATACCTAGAAGTAGCTTTACCTTCTGTCAACTGTACATATAATATATGCAGGAATAATCAAGTAGCAATAACACTTATTATAGATCCAAAACTAGATACCATATTTCAACCTGCAAATGCGTCAGGGTAATCGCTTATCCTTCTTGGCATTCCTTGTAGACCTAAAAAGTGTTGAGGGAAAAAAGTAATATTAACACCTATAAATAAGATTCAAAAATGTACTTTACCTGATCACCTCTTGTAGTCTACACCTAATATTTTAGGTATTCAAAAATATCAGGCACTGTACAGCGCGAACACAGCACCCATACTTAAAACATAGTGGAAATGAGCCACGACGTAATAGGTATCGTGGAATGCTATATCTAGTGAAGCGTTAGCTAACACAACACCACTTAATCCACCAACAGTGAACATAAATACGAAACCTAATGCAAAGAGCATAAAGGGTGTTAGTAAAAATGATCCACCATAGCATGTGGCCAATCAACTGAATATTTTAATACCAGTTGGTACAGCTATTATTAAAGTGGCAGCCGTGAAATAAGCTCTTGTATCTACGTCTAAACCAACACTGTACATGTGATGGCTTCAGACAACAAAACCTAACACTCCAATAGACATCATGGCATATACCATACCAAGATAACCGAATACGCTCTTATTTGAGCTGGCTGATATAGTTGTACTAATTACACCGAAACCTGGTATAATTAGGATGTAGACCTCAGGATGTCCAAAGAATCAGAAAAGATGTTGATAAAGTATAGGATCACCACCACCAGCTGCTTCAAAAAATGAAGTATTAAAATTTCTATCTGTTAATATCATAGTGATTCCACCAGCTAACACAGGTAAGGATAGTAGAAGTAAAACAGCAGTTATAACAACTGCTCAACCAAATAGTGCTAATTTGTGCAATCTAATTCCTGGACTTCTCATATTCAATATTGTAGTTATAAAGTTCATAGCACCCAATAAACTACTTATACCGGATAAATGTAAAGCAAATATAGCAAGATCTACACTAGGTCCACTATGACTTTGTATTCCTGATAAGGGTGGATAAAGAGTTCAACCTGTACCTGCACCATTCTCTATACCGCTAGCAAATAAAAATAATATTAAACTTGGTACTAATAACCAGAAACTAATATTATTTAGCCTAGGGAAAGCCATATCGGGTCCTCCTACTAACAATGGTAATAAAAAATTACCAAATCCACCTATCATAGCCGGCATGACCATAAAAAAGATCATAACTATGGCGTGGGCAGTTATTATACTGTTATATAACTGATTATCTGCTATAAATTGAACTCCAGGTCCAGATAGCTCTAATCTGATTAAAACAGAAAAAGCCGTACCTATTAAACCTGAAAGTAAGGCAAAAATAAGATACAAGGTTCCAATATCTTTTGCATTTGATGATAAAAATCATCTTTCTAATCATAAAGAAATAGTACTTTTATTTAAACTTAAGTTACTTGTTGCATTATTTTTAAGTGT